ATACCATCTATAATACTTGATGAATCAAAAACTTTCAATTGAACTTATCCTTTCAAGTGATTGGTATTTTTACCTATCTTCGTATCTTTCAAAAATGGAAACTTAGGAAAGTGCTTTCTAAACATATGTAGAAAAAGAGCATATTTCATTTAGCCTTTTCATGCCTACTATAACTAGTTATTTCGGTTTTCTACTAGCAGCTTTGACTATAACCTCGGCTCTATTTATCGGCCTGAGCAAGATACGACTTATTTGAAATGAATTAATTTCAAATTAATTCAATGAACAAACAATTCATAGAAAAATATTTCTGTGATAATTCATATATTCTCGAGTTCCGTGCCGTATTAATTTTCAATTTTTGGTCATTGAGATTTATAGTCAATACGGATTACTATTTAAGCATAGATATTACCTCCCCTTTCCCCTCTCAAACAAATTGAAATGATTGAAGTTTTTCTATTTGGAATCGTCTTAGGTCTAATTCCTATTACTTTAGCTGGATTATTTGTAACTGCATATTTACAATACAGACGTGGTGATCAATTGGAACTTTGATTAATTATGATTAACATCCCTTTTTTGATTGACCTCCTCCTTTACTTCCTTTAATTCGCGGGAGGTCATCAATTTTTTGGTGGTAATTTTTGACCTAGCACGACTAACAAGAACACATGATCACGCTCTGTAGGATTTGAACCTACGACATCGGGTTTTGGAGACCCACGTTCTACCGAGCTGAACTAAGAGCGCTATCACAATACATGTTTTGTAACCCCAATACGCCTTGCACAGATACTATCAAAAAATGAAAGATTTTTTATGTATATCCAATTTCCTTTTAATCGCTCTCAATTGATCCCCCGTTACTGTTCAGAAGATAAGTAATAGGTAGGGATGACAGGATTCGAACCTGTGACATTTTGTACCCAAAACAAACGCGCTACCAAGCTGCGCTACATCCCTTTCAATTGGTTTACAGTGTCATTGTAGAGAATCCCTTTTTTATTTTCCATATCTTTATTTCTTCCGTTGATATACACAAATATCTTGTCATTTCTTCTTTTTGGTTTCATATAACATATAATTATATTAAAAATAGTAAAATACTTTTAATATATTCTATTTATTATATTTAAAGTATGAAATAACTATAAAACCATGTAAAAAAATGACTATTTTTCGAGAATTTCTGGCCTAACGGGGCCTATTTCTTTATTTTTAATATTAAAAAAGGTACGATCTCTTTTGTACATTTCAAGTTATACATTTCAACTTGAATTAGAGATTCCATGTACAAATACAAGCAGTCAGTCATTAAGTACATATACACATCTGGTTATATATGTATTAGCATTATGTATTAGAAATAATAAAGAGGAGAATAATTTAAAATGCGAGATCTAAAAACATATCTCTCCGTGGCACCGGTAGTAAGTACTCTATGGTTCGGGTCTTTAGCAGCTTTATTGATAGAGATCAATCGTTTTTTTCCAGATGCGTTGATATTCCCCTTTTTTTCATTCTAGTTATTGATATGGTAGTATGGTAGGGGGAAGAGGATTAGAGATAAGATAGAATCAAATATCTGTAACTAACCCCTTCCCTTCTTTTTTTTTTTTATATATGTTAGAAAAAAAAGGGGGGGATTCTCCCTCGGTGAAACTAGTAACCTGGGCCAGGCTCTAATTAAAATAAAATTAATAAAAAATAGAGTGAAATGTTATGGTTGGGGCAACAATATCATAGAAGATACTTAAATAAAAATTAAATGCTGTACGGCAATTAAAAATCTGAAATCTAGTAATATAGTTTAATATAGTTAGAAATCACTATATTACTTACTTAGTAATATATTGGTATTATTACTAGAATTGATAATTGATTGTTTGCAACGAAATCTTTCTTTCATAATTAGATTTCGAGTTACCCGTTTTTTTTGTTCTTTTCTTCTTCCTTGTTTCGGATCGGAAAATTGAAGAATTGAATGAATCAAAAATTGAATGAATCAAAAACAAAAGGAGGTTCATGGCCAAGGGTAAAGATGTCCGAGTAACGGTGATTTTGGAATGTACGAGTTGTGTTCAAAATCGTGTTAATAAGGAATCGACGGGCATTTCCAGATATATTACTCAAAAGAATCGACATAATACACCTAGTCGATTGGAATTAAGAAAATTCTGTCCCTATTGTTATAAACATACGATTCACGGGGAGATAAAGAAATAGATCGAACCAGCTCGGTCGCTCATGTGTTAGTCTTCCGTTCCAAGGAAGATCAAAAATGACATATTAGATATATCTAATATATATATTAATTTTAATATAAAAAAACCCAATCCTATTTCGATCAGATCACCCGTGATGGAGAATTAAGAAATAGGATTAGGGTCTTTTCTTTAGGATAAGGAATAAACAAACCATGGATAAATCCAAGCGAATCTTTCTTAAATCCAAACGATCTTTTCGTAGGCGTTTGCCTCCGATTCAATCGGGGGATCGAATTGATTATAGAAACATGAGTTTAATTAGTCGATTTATTAGCGAACAAGGAAAAATATTATCTAGACGGGTGAATCGATTGACCTTAAAACAACAACGATTAATTACTATTGCTATAAAACAAGCTCGTATTTTATCTCTGTTACCTTTTCTTAATAATGAGAAACAATTTGAAAGAAGCGAGTCAACCGCTAGAACTCCGGGTCTTAGAACCAGAAAAAAATAGGCTGACTCTTGAATTGAATCAAAAAAATTCCAAACTAAACCAAAACTCCAATGCGGATTGATGCTTTTTTTCTAAAAATAGGAAATCTAAATTGGATTGTCGTGTCGTTTGAAAAAAAAAAAAAAAAATGGGAATAATAAGAAATATTTTTTATTGAACGTAGTTCTTGCTTTTCATTTTGCCGACTTTTTCATATTTTATCATACTAATTTCTACTCTACCTTCCCAGAGTTCATTCTCCAGGGAACTTCATTTAAACCATTCCAACGGATTCCCTTCACTCTCTTTATTTTATGATCTCGTTGGAAATCATATAAAGACAACTCTTATTTAATATAGCTATTTGTGCAAGTATTTTACGATTAAGAAGCAACTGTTTCTTGTACATATTGTGTATTAATTTACTATAACTAAAGTATACTTTATTGTTTCGAATTACTGCATTTATACGAGTGATCCACAAACGACGAAAATCTCTCTTTTGTCTACCTCTATCCCGATGAGCCGAAACCAAAGCTCTTATTTTCTGTTGAGTAATAGTCCGAGTAAGTCTTGAATGAGCCCCTCGAAAAGTTGATGCAAATAAACGGATTTTTGTTCGACGTCTTCGAGCTATATACCCTCGTTTAATTCTGGTCATTGAATAAATGAAACTTTGAGGAATAACTAATTGATTTCTTTTCTGTCAGTTATTCCCTTCCCGTGGCCTAGTCTATTAATAACAAAACGGATTCTTCCAATGTATAAAATAAAAATTCCAATGGCTTTTGCTACTCTAACCTTCCCGACCACTAGTTTTTTCTAGGCATTTCACCCAGAAATAAAAATTGTATTGATACTAGGTATCAAAAACACATGGTAAATAAAAAAGGAATAAATAAAAATGGATTCATAGTGGGTTCCGTCGTTTCTATGGTTACTTCTTAAACGGCGAGGCCCTCTCTATACACCGGAGCCCTTCCTTCATTTAATCAATGTTATTGTTAACTTGTACAGTTCACACTCGTTTGCTCTACCATAATTATCTAGTACTAGGTCTTTCACAACGAGATCTATTTATACAGTAACGGTATTTAATTATGAAGATTTGCTGAGTAGCTGACCCTGTTAGTCCGTTCTTGCAAGAATAAGTTCTAATTTTTTGACTTTTTAAAATAAGATTTCCCCTGCTTAATGAATACCATTTGCTATCAGTGGGGAATCTTTTCTCATCTGAAATTAAAAATTTAGATAATTGGATTTGCACCAACGGGAACCATACATTTGATACCTAAATGGAAGGGTAGATCTTTTTTATTGAATATTCAATGGAGTTCGTCCATTCTATTCTAACCTACTCACTGGTACGAATGGATCGGTGATACTGGATCAATTGTTTTCTTTGTCCTAGTCCGTGGTCTGAACGAGTCGCACATACACCCTAGTACATGTTCCTCGTCGCTGAGGACATCCTCCAAGAGCGGGGGATTTCGTGACATTTCTGATTGGCTGTCTTGTGTTTCTAATAAGTTGTTTAATAGTTGGCATGTTGAATCATATATATAATGGGCTGGTTTAGATCGATCTTAACCGGATGCTTAGGAATTCTTTTTTTTTCTATAGTTTGAATTTCTATATTACGAAATTAATAAATAGAAATTAATAAATAGAATATTAACTCCGGTAAGAAGATAAAATACCAAATCACGAATTCATGTGAAATTCTTATTCTTTTTTATTCAGTCGCGACAAGATCAACAATTCCATGAACTTGGGCTTCTGTTGCTGACATAAAAACATCTCTTTCCACGTCTTCGGATACAACCCATAAGGGTTTGCCTGTCCTTTGTGCATAAACCCTTGTGATGGTTTCGCGCAGCTTCAGCAGCTCTTCCGCTTCCAGGACAAATTCTCCCGTCTGTGCCTCATAAAAAGAACTAGCAGGTTGATGGATCATTACCCTGATGATATAATATATAACATAAAAAATGTTTCTTCTATCTCGCAGGATGAAAGTGAAAGTTGAGGAGATAAAGAAAAATAAAAAAAAAAAAGGTATTAAGTGAACAACCGTACAGGCATCTTTTGTGCATTGCATACGGCTCTATAATGGAATTTACTTTTTTTCCTTACCTTACTTACATCGAAGAAATAGAAAATACATGATAGAGTCTATCGGACTCGAGTTGGTAAATGATCCAATAACCACCCTTCCTTTTGGAGTAGTTCAAAAATACTATGATGGTTCCGTTGCTTTAGATATTTATTTCGTCTGTTATTTAGCAATCCCAAAGTTTCTTTTTTTTAATAAAAAAAACAAGATTTATTTTTATATTTTTTCTTAACCTAAATATTGTTAAGATTAAGAGTCTCTTGGTGTGAAAACAAAAAAGTTTGTGACGCTGAAATAGGCCTCCCGATAGATTGGCTAAAATCGAAAATGCCTTTTTATCTCATACTACTCTTTCGATACATAATCTAAGGGTTAAAAAAATTTTCTCATATCGAATTCAAAGTGCCATGCTATTATTACTTAATATTGATATTTCATATAGTGCGAAGGCATAGTTTTCTTTTTTTTCTCAACTCAAATAAAAAACTCATTGGCGCCGAGCGTGAGGGAATGCTAGACGTTTGGTAATTTCTCCTCCGACAAGAATAAAAGACCCCATCGAAGCGGCTAACCCCATGCATATTGTTTGTATATCTGGTCGCACAAATTGCATAGTATCATAAATAGCTACTCCGGGTATTACCCATCCGCCAGGAGAGTTTATAAACAAATACAGATCTTTGGTATCATCTTCTATGCTGAGATATACCATAAGACCAATAAGTTGATTCGAGATCTCGCTATCAACCCCTTGGCCTAAAAAAAGTAATCTTTCTCGATAAAGTCGGTTGATTGGGATAAAATGGTATCCCTTCCAAACCGTACATGCACCTTTTGATGCATACGGTTCAACAAAAATCATGAAAAAAGGAATCAATGTGTAGATTCTAGCTTTTTTTTCATAACAGGTTTTTAAAACTTATGCTTTTTAAAAAATAAATTAACTAAAATTAACTTTTCTTTCATTTTTCAAGAAAGATGAGTTTTTGCCTGCTTTGTTTATCTAAAAAAAATTGCTAAACTTATCTCACTAACTTCTCATTGATGTAGTGTTTCATCGAAATACGATCTAAATCGCGATGGAATTGTCTTGTTCCTGACTGGGCTTCTTCAATTTTTTTAGGTTTATGCTCTACTCCGAGTAAAGATCCGCCCGATTTGGATTTGTACATATAGGACAAATGCTGCAATACCACATCCTTTTGCTACGACTTCCCCATTTTTTTCAATTTATTTCATGTCTTTCAACAAATATTCAACGCATTCATTATATTACTCGATTGATTAACAGTTTCAGATCGCTTCTATTTCTTAATATCTAAATTGAGTAGAAATAACTAAAATATGATATAAATATGATATTTAAGTCATAATCATAAATATATTTATTACAAATTACAAATTGGTTTTCTTTCTAAACGGAGCCTGGATATTTCATTTGATTGGTCTAACCAAGCCAACCATAAATTATTCTAATTGATAATATTAATCCGTACACCCTCCCTAAAAAATGGATCTAATTGCACTTCACGCTCCAAATTTTTGATAATTGAATCAATCTTTCTCGGGCGAAAGAGGGGACATCTCGATCGGGGAAGAGAACGGGGAAATACCGTATGCCCAATATATCTGACAAGTCGCACTATACGTCAATCCACACTGCATCTTCCTCTCCAGGACTTCGAAAAGGTACTCTTGGAACACCAATAGGCATTAAATAAAAGAAAAATTAAGTACTATATCTCACTTTGATGTGAAAGCGTAACAGTGAGCTTAGTGGCCTAAGACTATTAATTTTAGTATCCTAGTTGATAAAAAAAAAAAAAGAAGACAAAATGAATAAAGGAAAATTCTTACAAATGAGTCCTTTGAATGATGAACAAATATATATACATTCACTCATATAAAATAGTATCAACCCCCCTACCATTGCGTATTGTTACTTATCGGGTGTAGAATAGATCTGCTTCTTTTTGTTCCTACGAACAAAATAGTTTCATTATTACTAAAAGTAATTATTACGAAAAGTATTCAACCAAATATTAATCCTTTTCCCGAGAGAATCCCCTAAAAAAAGGGTCTCTAGCCGAGTTTTTTCCAATGCAATAAAGTTACATTGTGTCTATTTTTCGTTGATAAAGGGGTATTTCCATGGGTTTGCCTTGGTATCGTGTTCATACCGTCGTATTGAATGATCCCGGCCGTTTGATTTCTGTCCATATAATGCATACAGCTCTGGTTGCTGGTTGGGCCGGTTCGATGGCTCTATACGAATTAGCCGTTTTTGATCCCTCTGATCCTGTTCTTGATCCAATGTGGAGACAGGGTATGTTCGTTATACCCTTCATGACTCGTTTAGGAATAACGAATTCCTGGGGCGGTTGGAGTATCACTGGGGGGACTGTAACGAATCCGGGTATTTGGAGTTATGAAGGTGTGGCCGCAGCACATATTGTGTTTTCTGGCTTGTGTTTTTTGGCAGCTATCTGGCATTGGGTGTATTGGGATCTAGAAATATTTACTGATGAACGTACAGGAAAACCCTCTTTGGATTTGCCTAAGATCTTTGGAATTCATTTATTTCTCTCAGGGGTGGCTTGCTTTGGTTTTGGTGCATTTCATGTAACAGGATTGTATGGTCCTGGAATATGGGTGTCTGACCCTTATGGACTAACCGGAAGGGTACAGGCCGTAAATCCAGCGTGGGGTGTGGAGGGTTTTGATCCTTTTGTTCCGGGAGGAATAGCTTCTCATCATATTGCAGCAGGGACCTTAGGCATATTGGCAGGTCTATTTCATCTTAGTGTTCGTCCACCCCAACGTCTATACAAAGGATTACGTATGGGAAATATTGAAACTGTCCTTTCCAGTAGTATTGCGGCTGTCTTTTTTGCAGCTTTTGTAGTTGCTGGAACTATGTGGTATGGTTCCGCAACCACCCCGATTGAGTTGTTTGGTCCCACGCGCTATCAATGGGATCAAGGATACTTCCAACAAGAAATATATCGAAGAATTGGTGCTGGCTTAGCCGAAAATCAAAGTTTATCCGAAGCTTGGTCTAAAATTCCTGAAAAACTAGCTTTTTATGATTACATCGGCAATAATCCGGCAAAAGGGGGATTATTCAGAGCGGGCTCAATGGATAGCGGGGATGGAATAGCTGTTGGGTGGTTAGGCCATCCTATCTTTAGAGATAAAGAGGGGCATGAACTTTTTGTACGACGTATGCCGACCTTTTTTGAAACATTTCCTGTTGTTTTGGTCGATGGGGACGGAATTGTTAGAGCCGATGTTCCTTTTAGAAGGGCAGAATCAAAATATAGTGTTGAACAAGTAGGTGTAACTGTTGAGTTCTATGGCGGTGAATTGAATGGAGTCAGTTATAGTGACCCTGCTACTGTGAAAAAATATGCTAGACGTGCTCAATTGGGTGAAATTTTTGAATTAGACCGTGCTACTTTGAAATCCGATGGTGTTTTTCGTAGCAGTCCAAGGGGTTGGTTTACCTTTGGGCATGCTTCATTTGCTTTGCTCTTCTTCTTCGGACACATTTGGCATGGTGCTAGAACCTTGTTTAGAGATGTTTTTGCTGGTATTGATCCAGATTTAGATTCTCAAGTGGAATTTGGAGCATTCCAAAAACTTGGCGATCCAACTACAAGAAGACAGGTAGTTTGATACAATATTACTTTGTTTGTTACTTTGCGTTTTTAGTTTATTTGACTGATTAGAGGGTTGGGGTACCGGATAAATCTTGATTTTACATTTAGCTCGCTGCTTTTTCTTTGACTTTTGTTCGTTTTTTATCCGGGAGACGGTCCAAAATAAACAGGTATGGAAGCTATAATTGTAAACCACGATCGAATCTATGGAAGCATTGGTTTATACATTCCTTTTAGTCTCAACTTTAGGAATCATTTTTTTCGCTATCTTTTTTCGTGAACCGCCTAAAGTTCCGACAAAAAAGTAAAATGATTTTTCATTATCTCAATTGAAAGTAATGATCCTCCCAATAATGGGAGGATCATTACTTCGACTAGTCCCCGTGTTCCTCGAATGGATCTCTTAGTTGTTGAGAGGGTTGCCCAAACGCAGTATATAAGGCGTACCCAGTAAAACTTACAAGTAAACCAGATAAAAAGATGGCAACTAGGGTTGCTGTTTCCATTATTATATAGTTTTAAGACATTATAGAGTTTTAAGACCACAATGGATCTATGATAAGATCATTTATTTACAACGGAATGATATACAAAGTCAACAGATTTTAATGAATATAAAATATTATGGCTACACAAACCGTTGAGGGTAGTTCTAGATCTGGCCGTCCAAAACGAACGAATGCCGGGAGTTTATTGAAACCCTTGAATTCAGAATATGGTAAAGTAGCTCCCGGTTGGGGAACTACTCCTTTGATGGGTTTCGCAATGGCTCTATTTGCCGTATTTCTATCTATTATTTTGGAGATTTATAATTCTTCCATTTTACTAGATGGAATTTCAATGAATTAGATTTATAAGAACCATTAACGAGCTTTTTCAATACTTAAAGTAAAGTGAAGCATTTAGTTTTCTGATTTTTATCCCATTCTATTTTGGTAGTTCGACCGTGGAATTTCTTTTTTCTGTATTTCCGGAATATGAGTGTGTGACTTGGTATAATTGATCCTATGGCTAGTACAGAGAATAGATCTGTCATCTTGATAGAGATGGTTTTACTTCGTCGGATATTTATTTTAGTATCTGGAGCACGGAATATATGAAATAGATTAAAAAACATTAAAACTATGATTCATACTTAATAGTCAGACCCTGTGGCCGGAAAAATTTAAAGAGTTAATAGAAAGATTTTTATTCTTTCAAATTTCCGTTTATGCTTATTTTGATCACGCGACAAAGATTTCTTTTGATTTTTCGTCATTAGATCTAGTGATTGAATACGTGATGATCCAACGGTTCTTACTCAGGGAATTTTTGGACTTAGTTTGAGAAGGTTTTATTGAATCATCGTGGTTCTAGTATGAATCTGAGGTTTTAATCGATTCATAGGGTCTTAACAAGAGAATTCCTATCAATTAAGAAAAAACATGTAGTAGAGCCACATTACACATAAATAACAACAAAGCAAAAAATAGGTAAATAGAAGATTCAAGAGGCCTACAACGACCAATATCTCAATAT